GCGGCCGGCGAGCGAGTGGTTAGTGGTCAATAGCGCCCTAGTTGATGGCATTCCTCTCTGCGGCTGGCACTCGAGGAACCACGGGACACTCCACACAGAGCAAGCAAGTCTTAGGGATGAGACGCCCGCGCAAGGACCTCAATTCTCATTAGGAGGTCGAACCAAGGACCTATGGAAGTCGGGGCTACCCCGTCCCCATGGGCAACGCAACAGTGGCCCTGAGGGAGGAGTTTAGAGGCCTTATAGTAGCACGGACTTATTTTTCTTTCTATAGGTCATGCGAAGGAGGCCAGTCCAAGATCGTACTGTTCCTCTACAAAGACAACAGACGCTCTCCCTATAACCCTATAATCCCTGGCGCCACTCTCTTTCTGAGTTATTCCAGCTTCTTTATGATTTCGTGCATTCTTTCCTAGTGAACAAACAAAACAAAAAAGAGGGCCGTCTCGGCGGAAGGAGAAGGACCTGCAACGGCAGAGACTACTGACCCTCTTCTTGTCTTGTTTTTAGCCGTATGTTACGAGTCAATTAACCTAATCCGGCCATTTCCGAACCTGTCTTTCTCACCCTATTCAATGATATGAAATTCAAAAAAAAAGGTTAGGGTTCCAAACGGAAAAATAGGCTCAATGATCTCTTTCTTCGATAGACCGGTCCGGCGCTCCGCGTGGTTATATTCGTACATGTTCCGACTCGCCGGTCATTATGGATATAGTGGCATGGCGAGTCAAAGGGGGGGAGTTCTTCTGAAAAAAATTTATCGATGGGAACCCAACATCAACATAGCAGAGTGGCCAACCAAGCCAAGAATCATCGCCCGAGAAAGCAAGGGCCTATCTATCCTAAATAAGTAGTCGAAGGAGGATCGTAGAATATCAAATTCCCCACGTAGCGGTAAGAAAAGAAGCAAAGGGAGTCTGACAACTTCCATTCCTCAGCAGAATGACTCTTTTCACGAACCCGCAGCTATTTCATATGCTGCAAAGTCAGTAGTACTTTTTTTTTACCGGGGAATGGGAATTATCTTTCCTAGGGGACGAGCGATAGGCTTTCTTCTTCATAACACAGGAAGTAGTTGATCCCGTCTCAAGCCCATCTCTGACTTAATAGCCTAGCCATATCGGAGGCTACCCAGCTACAACAACAAAGAACGAAGTTTTTCCTATTCACGACTCTGCTGCCATTTCATCCGCTTATCTTATATTAGTAGAAGAGAGAGAGAAGCTCGAAAGCGAGCATAATAAGTGATTAAGAAGGAGAACACCCGAGGAGAGAGGCAACTCACTAAGCGAAGAAGAAGAAATACCGGGCGAAAGGCTTTTCAGAGAAAGAGAACTGAGGCTAGCAGTTCTTACGAACTGCCTTTTCCATCTCTAAAGGGACTGAAGTGACCTTACTTAATAGAAATAGAAGAAAGGTATGGAGCACGAAGGCTATGCCAATAAGAAGGGGAAGCCAGTTCTTCTCACTACTATTTCCCCGGCAAAGGCCATGTTACTATACCTACAAAGAAAAAGAAGCAGCGAACAGGAAATTTCTTTAAAAACGATCCCCTTTCGCTGTTTTAGATTTAGCTCTTTTAGTATTAGTAGTAGGGGCATGCGGAAAATAAAAAACTTCACTGCTGTTGTCGACTGGGAACGAATGCTTAGCTCTGAGGTTTAGCGTAGCCCTTCCATTTCTGTTAGAGAAGACGGTGCTTGCTATAGAATACCTTCTTTGAGGAATAAGCCCGGTGGCGTCTAAGCTCTCGGAGAATACCAGGGTAACAAAGCTAGCTCTTGTTCAAACGAGAATGGCCGTAACTAAGCCCAAAGAAAACAAAGGCGCGAAGCGAAGGGATTGTATTTTACCTATGATCAGAAGCTTACTAATAAGAAGAAAAGGGCAACCATAGTGGACTTTTTTCGTGGTGTTGTTGACGTTGTTGAAAGTGAATTTTGTTGTAAGCCTCGCTTTTCGGAGCTGCTCCCAGCTTACACTAGAGGAGGTGCCGTGAAGATCTAGGTGTGTGAGCAGTACGAGCTGAAAGGCTCCCATACTGTTTGGAGGGCAGGGGGGGCATAGATGCCAAACAAACCTGACCCCTATCTATCGTCGTAGAAGCTGTTCCTAGGAAAGATTATGGTTCTCGGGTAGAAAATCAATTAATCCCACAAACCGAACAAGCTTAAGCGGAAATGAAAGAGTAGAGTGAGGGAAAGCCACTAAATTGAAGGCTTTGCTCGCTCGCTCTCACGCTCCTTTAGTAGACAGCGAGTGGAGTGCATAAGCCCCTTTAGAGATAGGGGCGAGTACTACACGAGCCTTGTCTACGAAGCAGAGCACCCTCATCTTGCTTGCTTCTGGCGAAGCTTCTAGCACTAGATAATAGGTATGGCAGGAATACTACTTTTTAGCTCGACCACTACTCTTATTAGAAAATGAATATCCACGCGATAGCGAAACCAAGCCGTATAAAGGCGAGCAGCTCTTGTAGCAATAGCAAACGGCCTACTTATAGCCCTATTCTCTCTCTCTGGTAGAAATTCCTTCCCAACGCTATCTGTCCTTTTGCTTTTCGTCGAAAAGAACCCCTTCAGATTCACTTCTTCGAGGATCGGATGCTTCCTGCTTTCAGGATTGGATGCTCTTAACTTAGGGTGCTAGCTTCCCCCACGATGCCAAACTGCTCCCTCTGAAAAACCAAGCCCTTCTAAGTAAAAACCTATTCTTGCGGCACCTTCTGCTTTTGGAAATGGGCAATCAGTCCTAGATTCAATAGCAGGGGGCAGCGGATGAAGTCTCTTTGCGGGTGGATGCCCAGAGGGAGCAGCTAAAGCAACTGACATCGGTTAATCAATAGTAGTGATACCCACATCCCTGCCCCCTTCTGTTACTATGCTTTATACCAAGGAAGTGAGAGCCTTTGACTATTACTAATATAAAGAAGAGCAGATAGGTTCTTTGTGAAAGAAGGGCTTGTGCACGAATCGCCTCTTGCAAGAATAAGGGCTTTTCTTTGCTCTTCTTTCCTGGATTCCTTCTCATCGAGAGATGCGGCATTTGTGGTTCAGATGCCATAAGTAGACTGTCGTGCAAAGGCCTCTTCAACTGTCTCAAATAGGGAACCGCGAGAAGAAGATAGATGCCAATGAATCCACAGCAAGTCTTTTCGCCTTATCCGCAGCAGCAGTTACTGAATCCCTTTGAAGGGACCTAGAAGAGAAGATCGGACATGAAACTGAAGCAAGATTATTATATACCTAAGCATAAATAAGTGCTGGTCGAGAATTGCCTTTTTCAAAAAAAAAGCCCTACTTCCTTGCTAATTTGTCATTCTGATCGCTACTCCATGAGAGAAGGTGGGTGCGAACTCATCCCCTTTCTTTGATCCCGGATTCCATTCTATTCCCTGACAGAAGTGCGGGACGTTTTTAGATAGCGTTGCGTTCGTGCCTCTTTGCTGCTTAAGAAAGGGGTTTTTTGCTCCGTCTTCTTTTATCTTGGCATGTTTCTTCTACTTGAACAGACCCACTTTTAGAGTTGGCTTCACACTCACACCTTCAAAGAAAGATCGGAAAATGGCCTCTGAGTGAGTCAATGTTCTCGCTACTAAAGATAGAGTTTCCGTGGATGTTCTTTCTTTTCGATTGGTCTTTCCGAGTGCTTCACCTCGTAAACTCGGGCCTTCATCCGTAGGGCAAGAATCGGTTTCACTGCTGGTCTATAAATCAGACCAGGGAGAATGTAATTCCATTCCCTCAACATTGGAAAAATTGGAAGGTCAAGCTTTTAGGTTGTTTAAGTAAGAAGAGAATTTGAGCGCTTTAACTTAGCTATGTTGGCACGCCAGGGGCAGCGGTTGATCAAACAACCGGAAGCCTTTTGTGCGCAGATATGAAAGGTTTTCCCTTTCTAGCCTCCATCAATGGAAAGAGTTCGAGTTATGGCATTATTAGATGTTGGACCCTCGTAATGTACTTCAAGCCCCTTGGTTGTCTTAGAGGCTTTTGGTATTGTCTTTGCCTTTCCCGTCTTTGGAGTTTGGACCAACTTATGAATTCACTCTATTTTCGATTTTATGTACTTTTGCTTTCTTCTTCCTTCCTGGTTCTTGATCTAATGAGAACTAAACTCCTACCAAGAAGAGTAGAATAGGTAGCTGACCAGTACGTCGTTCTTCCTTCTACGCTCAAGCAGCAGCGCCGGACTTCCAATCTCATATGTCTCTAAGTGAGATGTTTGTGGCTAAGCAAGAGAGCTGACGTATTCCGATACTATATTCAATTATCCACTAGCAGCTGATATTGCCTTTCTGGTTGATGACTTTAGACTTTACGCTTTCAGTGCTTGATAGTGGTTTTGATTCTGATGATCCTTTCAGTCGTACTGGTTCCCGTAGCTTTCGATACCATGCCTACTTCTAGGTTTAACCTTAGGCTTTAAAGAGAGACTGGTTCATTCCCAAAGTCAGATGCTTCAGGAAACTCCTTCAATAACTTAAAATAGCCGCCGCCCCTTCTTGAAAAGAAAGAGGATTGGCTCCTTCTTCGAGTGTCGATTCATTCACTAGTCGTCGGTAGCTGGTAATGCATTTCTTTCTTCCTATGAAATTGCTAATGAGTTAGCCTACCTTGCTTGACCGCTTTTTAAGGCTGATAGTTCTTTGATCCGAAGCAGTTCTTGATTCCCAATCGTATTTTGCCATAGAAGGGATGCTATCTTTCAGCCCTTTCAAGTTGAACTTAGTCTTATCTGCTTGTTCAAAGCCTGCCTACTTTTGATGACATGAGATTCAGCCCAACAAGTTAAAGGCAGCTGATCCCGATTTCCTTGATCCTTCATCTGGTGAATAACTAGAGAAACTTGACGAATCTCCTTACCGCAAAGCTTATTAGAGTGGAGGGGGTTTTGGTTTATGACCTACTCTCGGAAATTTGATTTCCATACCGGGAAAACGACTCAGTAAAGCATCTCCCCTCTCGTCTCGGAATTGAACTTCGCCCTCGTTTTTCTTT